ACATCTAGCAACTAGGCTTATGTAGCTTATCAATAAAGCAAAGCACTGAAAATGCTTAGATGGATATTTATTATCCCATAAACACAAAAGGTTTGGTCCTGGCCTTATAATTAGTTGGAGGTAAAATTACACATGCAAAAGTCCATAAACCAGTGTCAAATCCCCTAGAACTTTTTACTAAGCCTAAGGAGAGGACATCAAGCACATAAACATAGCTAAAGACGTCTTGCCTAGCCACGCCCCCACGGGACCCAGCAGTGATAAAAATTAAGCAATGAACGAAAGTTTGACTAAGTTATACCTCTCAAGGGTTGGTAAATTTCGTGCCAGCCACCGCGGTCATACGATTAACCCAAATTAATTATTCTCCGGCGTAAAACGTGTTAATAGATAACAAATTTAATAGGATTAAAAACCAACCAATATGTGAAAATTCATCGTTGGAATTAAAACCAGTAACGAAAGTAATTCTAATAAACTTAATACACGATAGCTAAGATCCAAACTGGGATTAGATACCCCACTATGCTTAGCCCTAAACCTCAAAGATTGAATAACAAAATCATTTGCCTGAGAACTACTGGCCATCGCTTAAAACTCAAAGGACTTGGCGGTACTTTATATCCATCTAGAGGAGCCTGTTCTATAATCGATAAACCCCGTTATACCTCACCACTTCTTGCTAATTCAGCCTATATACCGCCATCTTCAGCAAACCTTAAAAAGGAATAAAAGTAAGCAAGAGAATTACCATAAAAACGTTAGGTCAAGGTGTAGCCTATGAAGTGGGAAGTAATGGGCTACATTTTCTTAAAAAGAACATTACGATACCCTTTTTGAAACAAAAGGACAAAGGAGGATTTAGTAGTAAATTAAGAATAGAGAGCTTAATTGAATAGCGCAATGAAGTACGTACACACCGCCCGTCACCCTCCTCAAATTAAAACACTACATTTAAATACATAATTTAGTAAACAAATTTATGAGAGGAGATAAGTCGTAACAAGGTAAGCATACTGGAAAGTGTGCTTGGAATAACCACAGCGTAGCTTAACCTAAAGCATCTGGCCTACACCCAGAAGAATCCAACAAACAATGGACGCTTTGAGCTTTAATTCAGCCCTAGCACTTCATAACTAAACTAAATAAACTTATAAAACAAAACATTTATACAAACAGAAGTATTGGAGAAAGAAACTTTTACTAGGAGCCATAGAGATAAAACAAAACATTTATACAAACAGAAGTATTGGAGAAAGAAACTTTTACTAGGAGCCATAGAGATAGTACCGCAAGGGAAGAACATATAATTTATAAGCACAAATAAGCAAAGATTAGACCTTGTACCTTTTGCATAATGAGTTAACTAGAAATCTACTAACTAAGAGAACTATAGCTAGAGACCCCGAAACCAAACGAGCTACCTAAGAGCAATTTTCAGAATGAACCCGTCTATGTGGCAAAATAGTGGGATGACTTCTAGGTAGAGGCGAAAAACCTAACGAGCTTGGTGATAGCTGGTTACCCAAAAAACGAATTTCAGTTCAACTTTAAGTCTACCACAAGAACCCAAAAATCCAAATGTAGGCTTAAATTATAACCTGAAGGGGGACAGCCCTTCAGGAAAAGGAAAAAACCTTAAATAGTGAATAAGCCATTATATACATTAAATCATTGTTGGCCTAAAAGCAGCCACCAATAAAGAAAGCGTTCAAGCTCAACATTATAAACACATCAATACCAAGAATATATAGCGAATTCCTATAAATACAATTGGGTCAATCTATTATTACATAGATGAGATACTGTTAATATGAGTAACAAGAATTTTATTCTCCATGCATAAGCGTATAACAACTCGGATAACCATTGTTAGTTAACAACCATAGGTAATCAATCTACTAATAAAACTAAACCTAAAATAACATGTTAACCCAACACAGGAATGCATAATGGAAAGATTAAAAGAAATAAAAGGAACTCGGCAAACAAGAACCCCGCCTGTTTACCAAAAACATCACCTCTAGCATTTCAAGTATTAGAGGCACTGCCTGCCCAGTGACTAACGTTAAACGGCCGCGGTATCCTGACCGTGCAAAGGTAGCATAATCACTTGTTCCTTAATTAGGGACTAGAATGAATGGCTTAACGAGGGTTCAACTGTCTCTTATTTCCAATCAGTGAAATTGACCTCCCCGTGAAGAGGCGGGGATAAAAAAATAAGACGAGAAGACCCTATGGAGCTTTAATTTTCAACTTAATTTTACACAACATATTTCCCTACTGGGCCAACAAGACAAAAACTTAAGTTTACAATTTCGGTTGGGGTGACCTCGGAGAATAAAAAAACCTCCGAAAGATTATAGCCAAGACTCACAAGTCCAAGCACCTATAATCCAATTGACCCAATTTTTGATCAACGGACCAAGTTACCCTAGGGATAACAGCGCAATCCTATTCAAGAGTCCATATCGACAATTAGGGTTTACGACCTCGATGTTGGATCAGGACATCCCAATGGTGTAGAAGCTATTAATGGTTCGTTTGTTCAACGATTAAAGTCCTACGTGATCTGAGTTCAGACCGGAGTAATCCAGGTCGGTTTCTATCTATTTACGATTTCTCCCAGTACGAAAGGATAAGAGAAATGGAGCCACCTTACACTAAGAGCCCCCAAACTAATTAATGAAACCATCTCAATTTTGTAAATTCGTAATACTAACACCCTAGACAAGGGTTTATTAGGGTGGCAGAGTCAGGTAATTGCGTAAGACTTAAAACCTTGTTACCGAGGGTTCAAATCCCTTCCCTAATAGTGTATTTCCTAAATATCCTAACCTTACTAATCCCAATCCTAATTGCAATAGCATTCCTAACACTAGTAGAGCGCAAAATCTTAGGGTATATACAACTACGAAAAGGACCTAACATCGTAGGACCTTACGGAATCCTACAACCATTCGCAGACGCCATAAAACTGTTCATTAAAGAACCCCTACGACCCCTAGCAACATCAACAACACTATTCATTATTGCCCCAACACTATCACTCACCCTAGCATTCAGCCTATGAATCCCTATACCAATACCCCATCCCCTAGTGAATCTAAACCTAGGGATTCTTTTTATTCTAGCTACTTCCAGCCTATCAGTATACTCCATCTTATGATCAGGATGAGCCTCCAATTCGAAATACTCAATATTCGGGGCCCTACGAGCAGTAGCCCAAACCATCTCCTATGAAGTAACCATAGCAATTATTCTTCTATCAGTACTTCTAATAAACGGATCATTTTCAATCCAATCCCTAATATTTACCCAAGAAGCCTTATGATTAGTCCTGCCAACCTGACCACTAGCTATAATATGATACATCTCAACCCTAGCAGAAACCAACCGAGCACCATTTGACCTAACAGAAGGGGAATCAGAACTAGTATCAGGATTCAACGTAGAGTACGCCGCAGGGCCGTTCGCACTATTCTTCATAGCTGAGTATACTAACATTATTTTAATAAATGCCCTTACAACAATTGTATTCTTAGGCCCACTCAATAACCCAAACAACCCAGAAATATTCACAATTAACTTTATAATAAAAACCCTAGCACTAACCACCCTATTTCTATGAATTCGAGCATCCTACCCACGATTCCGATATGATCAACTAATACATCTTCTATGAAAAAATTTCCTCCCTCTAACCCTAGCATTCTGCATATGACATATCTCAATTCCAATCTTCATAGCAAGCATTCCCCCATATACCTAGAAATATGTCTGATAAAAGAGTTACTTTGATAGAGTAAATAATAGAGGTTTAAACCCTCTTATTTCTAGAATAATAGGACTTGAACCTATACCTAAGAATCCAAAATTCCGCGTGCTACCAAAACACCCTATCCTAAAAAGTAAGGTCAGCTAACTAAGCTATCGGGCCCATACCCCGAAAATGTTGGTTTAAACCCTTCCCGTACTAATCAACCCCATCACACTCTTCATTATTTACTTTACAATTTTTTCAGGACCAATAATTACCATACTTAGCTCCAACCTATTCCTCATATGAATCGGCCTTGAAATAAACCTTCTAGCCATTATCCCAATAATAATAAAAAACTCAAACCCACGATCAACAGAAGCAGCAACAAAATATTTTCTAACCCAAGCTACAGCCTCAATAATCTTCCTACTTTCAATTATTATAAATTATAAACAAATAGGATTATGAACCCTCCAACCACAAACAAACAACTATACCATCACACTCATATTCGTTTCACTAGCCATAAAAATAGGACTAGCACCATTCCACTCATGACTACCAGAAGTGACCCAAGGGATTTCAATACAAACAGGAATAATTTTATTAACATGACAAAAAATCGCACCAATATCAATTCTATTTCAAATTTACGAAATAACAAACTACACAATATTAATACTATCAGCAATCCTGTCAGTACTTATTGGAGCATGAAATGGGCTTAACCAAACACAAACACGTAAAATCATAGCCTACTCATCCATTAGCCACATAGGATGAATAATCGCCATTCTCCCATTCAACCCCTCTCTATCCATACTAAACCTAATAATTTATATTAGCCTAACAATTCCAATATTTATAGTACTAAAATCAAGCTCATCCACTAGCATTAACTCTATATCACTTATATGAAACAAAACCCCAATAATATTACCAACAATAGCCCTCATTTTATTATCAACAGGAGGTCTACCCCCACTAACAGGATTCCTACCAAAATGAGCTATTATCACAGAAATATTAAAAAATAATAACATTACCCTAGCCACACTAATAGCAATAACAGCCCTAATTAACTTATTTTTCTACACACGCCTAATTTACTCCACTACACTAACCACATTTCCAACAAACAGCAACTCAAAAATAACCCTCCACCACACCAATATCAAAAATAACATTCTACTACCATCCCTCACTATCCTAAGCACAATAACCCTACCCATCTCTCCACTACTCATAGCATAGAAGTTTAGGATAAATAGTCCAAGAGCCTTCAAAGCCCTAAGTAAACCAAAAAGTTTAACTTCTGTATAAGGATTGTAAGACTCTATCCTACATCTAATGAATGCAAACCATTCGCTTTTATTAAGCTAAATCCTTTATCTAGATTGATAGGAATCAAACCTATGAAATTTTAGTTAACAGCTAAATACCCTAAACTGGCTTCAATCTACTTCTCCCGCCTATCAGAAAGGGGGGCGGGAGAAGCCTTAGTAGAGTTAGTTTTCTACACCTTCGAATTTGCAATTCGACATGAAATATCACCTTAAGGCTTGGTAAAAAGAGGAGTCAAACCTCTGTCTTTAGATTTACAGTCTAATGCTTTAACTCAGCCATTTTACCTATGTTCGTAAATCGTTGATTATTTTCCACTAACCACAAAGATATCGGAACCCTATATCTTCTATTTGGTGCCTGAGCAGGAATAGTAGGAACAGCCCTTAGTATCTTAATTCGAGCAGAACTAGGACAACCAGGAGCCCTGCTAGGTGATGATCAGATCTATAATGTTATCGTAACCGCCCATGCATTCGTAATAATCTTTTTTATAGTTATACCAATAATAATTGGCGGATTCGGCAATTGACTAGTACCTCTAATAATCGGAGCCCCAGATATGGCGTTTCCACGTATAAATAACATAAGCTTTTGACTCCTTCCTCCCTCATTTCTCCTTCTACTAGCATCATCCATAGTAGAGGCTGGGGCTGGAACAGGTTGAACTGTATATCCACCACTAGCCGGAAACTTAGCACATGCAGGAGCATCAGTAGACTTAACTATTTTCTCCCTTCATTTAGCAGGGGTGTCTTCTATTCTAGGAGCAATTAATTTTATTACAACTATCATCAACATAAAACCGCCAGCCATAACCCAATATCAAACCCCCCTATTTGTATGATCAGTACTCATCACAGCTGTCCTTTTACTTCTCTCTCTTCCAGTCCTAGCTGCAGGAATTACCATACTATTAACAGACCGCAACCTAAATACAACTTTTTTCGACCCAGCTGGAGGAGGAGACCCTATTCTATATCAACACCTATTCTGATTCTTTGGTCACCCAGAAGTTTATATTCTTATCCTACCAGGATTTGGAATTATTTCTCACATCGTAACATATTACTCCGGCAAAAAAGAACCATTTGGCTATATAGGCATAGTATGAGCTATAATGTCTATTGGATTCCTTGGGTTCATTGTCTGAGCCCACCACATGTTTACAGTAGGGTTAGACGTAGACACACGAGCCTACTTTACATCTGCAACAATAATTATCGCTATCCCCACAGGAGTAAAAGTATTTAGCTGACTAGCCACCCTCCACGGAGGAAATATTAAATGATCCCCAGCCATACTATGAGCCCTAGGATTTATTTTCCTATTCACAGTAGGCGGACTAACTGGAATTGTTCTATCAAACTCCTCCCTAGACATTGTACTACATGACACATACTATGTTGTAGCCCATTTTCACTATGTTCTATCTATAGGAGCTGTATTTGCTATTATGGCAGGGTTCGTACATTGATTCCCACTATTTACAGGATATACAATTAATGACACATGGGCCAAAGCTCACTTCGCCATTATATTTGTAGGTGTAAACCTAACATTCTTCCCCCAACATTTCCTAGGGTTATCAGGAATACCACGACGATATTCTGACTACCCAGATGCTTATACTACATGAAACACAGTGTCTTCCATAGGCTCATTTATCTCACTCACTGCGGTTCTAATTATAATCTTCATAATTTGAGAAGCTTTCGCCTCTAAACGAGAAGTTATATCAGTAGAATACTCATCAACAAATTTAGAGTGACTTCACGGATGCCCACCACCTTATCACACATTCGAAGAACCTACCTACGTAAAAGTAAAATAAGAAAGGAAGGATTCGAACCCCCTTAAACTGGTTTCAAGCCAATCTCATAACCTCTATGTCTTTCTCAATGAGATATTAGTAAAATTATTACATAACTTTGTCAAAGTTAAATTATAGAATTATATCTATATATCTTATATGGCTTATCCATTCCAACTAGGTCTTCAAGACGCTACATCACCTATTATAGAAGAACTAACAAACTTCCACGATCACACCCTAATAATTGTATTCCTAATTAGCTCCTTAGTATTATATATTATCACACTAATATTAACTACTAAACTCACCCATACAAGTACAATAGATGCTCAAGAAGTAGAAACTATTTGAACTATTCTACCAGCCGTAATTTTAATTCTAATTGCCCTCCCATCTCTTCGTATCCTCTATATAATAGATGAGATTAATAACCCAGTGCTTACAGTAAAAACCATAGGACATCAATGATATTGAAGCTACGAGTATACAGACTATGAAGACCTGTGTTTCGACTCATACATAGTACCAACAACCGACCTAAAACCAGGAGAACTACGCCTACTAGAAGTTGACAACCGAGTTGTCCTACCAATAGAACTGCCGATCCGAATATTAATTTCATCAGAAGACGTACTCCACTCATGAGCTGTTCCATCCCTTGGATTGAAAACAGATGCCATCCCAGGGCGCCTAAACCAAGCTACAATTTCATCCAATCGACCAGGGTTGTTCTACGGACAATGCTCAGAAATCTGTGGATCAAACCACAGCTTCATGCCCATCGTCCTTGAAATAGTACCACTCAAACATTTTGAAAACTGATCTGCATCAATAATTTAATTCACTATGAAGCTTAAAGCGTTAACCTTTTAAGTTAAAGTTAGAAAATAATATTTTCCATAGTGATATGCCACAACTAGACACATCTACATGATTTATTACTATCTTATCAGCCACAATCACCCTATTTGTACTTATACAACTCAAAATCTCAACACTAGAGTTCCCACTAAGCCCCTCAATTAAAGCCACCAAACTTACAAAAACAGAAAACCCATGAGAACTAAAATGAACGAAAATCTATTCGCCTCTTTTATTACTCCCACAATAATAGGTCTCCCAATTGTTATCCTTATTATTATACTCCCATCAATACTACTAACTTCCTCCAAACGACTAATCACCAACCGCTACTCCTCATTTCTTCAATGACTAGTCAAACTAATCACCAAACAAATAATGTTAATTCATTCACCAAAAGGACGAACCTGATCACTCATATTAGTATCCCTAATTATGTTTATTGGCTCTACAAATCTACTAGGACTATTACCCCACACATTTACTCCAACAACACAACTATCGATAAATCTAGGGATAGCAATTCCACTGTGAGCAGGAGCCGTAATCCTAGGATTCCGCCACAAACTAAAATCCTCACTAGCACATTTCCTACCACAAGGAACCCCTATTTCTCTAATTCCTATACTAATCATCATCGAAACAATTAGTCTGTTTATTCAACCAATAGCCCTGGCAGTACGACTAACAGCCAATATTACAGCAGGACACCTACTAATTCATCTTATCGGAGGAGCAACACTAGTACTAACAGCTATCAGCCCACCCACCGCTTCAATCACCTTTATAATCCTTGCCCTTCTTACTATCTTAGAGTTCGCCGTAGCTTTAATTCAAGCCTACGTGTTTACCTTACTAGTAAGCCTATATTTACACGATAATACATAATGACCCACCAAACCCATGCCTACCACATAGTTAACCCAAGCCCATGACCTCTCACAGGAGCACTCTCAGCTCTTTTATTAACATCAGGCCTAGTAATATGATTTCACCACAACTCCTACCCCCTGTTAATTTTAGGCCTACTAGCCAATACACTTACCATGTTTCAATGATGACGAGATGTAGTACGAGAAGGAACATACCAAGGACACCATACACCCATTGTACAAAAAGGACTACGATACGGAATAATCCTGTTTATTGTATCAGAAGTATTTTTCTTTGCAGGGTTTTTCTGAGCATTTTACCACTCCAGTCTTGCCCCAACTCACGACCTAGGGGGATGCTGACCACCTACAGGAATTACACCACTTAACCCCCTTGAAGTTCCACTACTAAACACATCAGTGCTCCTAGCATCGGGGGTCTCTATCACATGGGCTCACCATAGCTTAATAGAAGGAAAACGCAACAACATAAACCAAGCTCTATTAATTACAATTCTACTAGGAGTTTACTTTACTATACTTCAAGCCTCAGAATATTTCGAAACCCCATTCTCCATCTCTGATGGAATCTATGGATCCACATTCTTCATAGCAACAGGATTTCACGGACTACACGTAATCATCGGATCCACATTCCTAATAGTTTGCTTATTACGACAACTCAAATTTCACTTCACATCCAAACACCACTTCGGATTTGAAGCAGCAGCCTGATACTGACATTTCGTTGATGTAGTTTGACTTTTCCTGTACGTATCAATCTATTGATGAGGGTCTTACTTTCTTAGTATAACCAGTACAACTGACTTCCAATCAGTTAGATCTAGAGACTAGCTAGAAGAGAGTAATAAATATACTTATAGTATTAACAGTAAACATTATTTTATCAACATGCCTAATTCTAATTGCCTTCTGACTTCCTCAACTCAACCTATACACTGAAAAAGCAAACCCCTACGAATGCGGTTTTGACCCTATAAGCTCAGCTCGACTTCCATTCTCCATAAAGTTTTTCTTAGTGGCTATTACCTTCCTACTATTTGACCTAGAGATTGCACTCCTACTCCCACTACCATGAGCCATCCAAATACCCAACATTAACATCATAACACTGACATCTTTTATCCTAGTATCTGTCCTAGCCCTAGGGTTAGCCTATGAATGACTTCAAAAAGGACTAGAATGAACTGAATAAACTGGTAATTAGTTTAAATTAAAACAAATGATTTCGACTCATTAAATTATGACTTATACCATAATTACCAAAATGCCATCTGTAACTATTAACATTATACTAGCATTTATTTTTTCATTATTAGGGACGCTTATATTTCGATCCCATCTTATATCAACTTTATTATGTCTTGAGGGAATAATATTATCATTATTTATCATAACCACAATTACATCACTAAACTCCCACTCAATAATTATATACCCCATTCCAATTGTCATCCTGGTGTTTGCCGCATGCGAAGCAGCTATCGGACTCGCCCTGCTGGCCAAAGTATCAAATTCATATGGCACAGATTACGTCCAAAACCTAAACCTACTACAATGCTAAAAATTATTTTTCCCTCTATCATACTGCTACCACTGACCTGACTATCAAACAACAAAAGCCTGTGGATCAACGTAACATCTTATAGCTTCATAATCAGCCTACTCTCCATTATTATACTATGACAAAACGACCCAAACAACTTAAACTCTTCACTACTATTTTCAACAGATCCACTATCCTCACCCCTCATTATCTTAACAACATGGCTCCTCCCCCTAATATTACTAGCAAGCCAGAATCACATAAAAAAAGAAACAGAGGTGAATAAAAAAACCTATATTTCAATACTCATTATTCTTCAAGTATTATTAATCATAACATTCTCCGCAAATGAACTCATCATATTTTACATTTTATTTGAAGCCACTCTAATTCCCACCCTTATTATTATCACACGATGGGGAAACCAAACAGAACGATTAAACGCAGGACTTTACTTCTTATTTTATACCCTGATTGGATCAATCCCACTCCTCATTGCCCTCATCTACATCCAAACCCTAACAGGAACACTAAACTTCCTACTGTTCCCCATCTCATTTTCCCCACTTAATCAATCATGATCCAACAACATTTTATGATTAGCATGCATAATAGCATTCATAATTAAAATACCCCTATATGGAGTCCATCTTTGACTCCCCAAAGCACACGTTGAGGCCCCCATTGCAGGATCAATAATTCTAGCAGCCATTCTATTAAAACTAGGGGGGTACGGAATAATACGAGTAGCTATGATCCTAGACCCCTCAACCAAAACAATATCATATCCATTCATTCTTCTATCCTTATGAGGGATGGTTATAACAAGCTCCATCTGCCTACGACAAACAGACCTAAAATCTCTAATTGCCTACTCCTCAGTAAGCCACATAGCTCTAGTAATTGCAGCAATCATAATCCAAACCCCATGGAGCTTTATAGGAGCAACAACACTAATAATTGCCCATGGCCTAACATCATCCTTATTATTCTGTCTAGCCAATACTAATTATGAACGCATCCACAGCCGAACAATAATCATAACCCGAGGACTACAAACAATTTTTCCACTAATGGCCACCTGATGAATTATAGCCAGCCTAGCAAACTTAGCACTACCACCATCAATTAATCTAGTAGGAGAGCTCATAATTACAATTTCCTTGTTCTCCTGATCTAACCCATCAATTCTACTCTTAGGGGCTAATATTCTAATCACCTCACTATACTCAATATACATAATCATCACTACTCAACGAGGAAAACTCACAAACCACATAATTAACCTCCAACCGTCACACACTCGAGAGCTATCCCTTATAGCCCTACACATCCTCCCCCTAATCCTATTAACAATTAACCCTAAATTAATTATAGGGACAACAATATGTAAATATAGTTTATATAAAACCCCAGACTGTGAATCTGGAAAAAGGAAATTAAATCCCTTGTTTACCAAGAAAGTATGCAAGAACTGCTAATTCATGCCACCATGTATAAACACATGGCTTTCTTACTTTCATAGGATAGAAGTAATCCATTGGTCTTAGGAGCCAAAAACTTGGTGCAACTCCAAATGAAAGTAATAAACGCTATTACATCTTCAATTTTTATAATCTTATTTTTACTACTATTTCCAATCATAGTATCACTTACCAACTATATAAAATTTATTGACTTCCCTAAATATGTAACCTCATCAATCAAATACGCTTTCCTAATAAGCTTAGTCCCCCTTATCATATTTTTTTCATCTAACACTGAAATCTTAATTACTAACTGAAACTGAATAACCGTCAATACCATAAAACTATCTATGAGCTTTAAATTTGACTTCTTCTGCATTATCTTTCTCTCAGTGGCCCTATTCGTAACATGATCTATCATAGAGTTCTCATCATGATATATACACTCAGACCCCAACCTAAACCGATTTATCAAATACCTACTGATATTTTTAATTACTATAATCATTTTAACCTCAGCCAACAACCTAATACAACTATTCATTGGCTGAGAAGGAGTAGGAATCATATCCTTTCTACTAATCGGATGATGATATGGTCGAACCGATGCAAACACCGCAGCACTACAAGCTATCCTATACAACCGAATCGGAGACATTGGATTCATTTTAGCCATATCATGATTCTGCCTAAACTCAAACTCATGAGAACTCCAACAAATCTTTTCAACAGAAAACTCAAATAATATCATTCCTCTTATAGGACTACTAATTGCAGCCACAGGAAAATCAGCACAATTTGGCCTCCACCCCTGACTACCGTCCGCTATAGAAGGCCCCACCCCAGTATCAGCCCTACTACACTCTAGCACCATAGTAGTTGCAGGAATCTTCCTACTAGTTCGATTTCACCCAATTACATCAAATAATAACCTAATCTTAACTATCATACTATGTTTAGGATCAATCACAACATTATTTACAGCTATCTGTGCACTAACCCAAAATGACATTAAAAAAATTGTAGCCTTTTCCACATCAAGCCAACTAGGACTAATAATAGTCACACTAGGAATCAACCAGCCACACCTTGCTTTCCTACATATCTGCACCCACGCTTTCTTTAAAGCAATACTATTCATATGCTCAGGGTCCATCATTCACAGCTTAAATGATGAACAAGACATTCGAAAAATAGGAAACCTAATAAAACCCATACCCTTCACATCATCATGCCTAATAATTGGAAGCCTAGCCCTAACAGGCATACCATTCCTCACAGGATTCTACTCAAAAGATCTAATCATCGAAGCCGCAAACACGTGCTATACCAACGCCTGAGCCCTACTAATCACATTAATTGCCACCTCACTAACAGCTGTATACAGCATACGAATTATTTACTTTTCTATAATAACTAAACCACGATTCCCACCAGTAATTATTATTAATGAAAATAACCCACAACTAATTAACCCAATTAAACGACTAGCACTAGGAAGTATCCTAGCCGGATTCTTAATTTCACATAACATCCCCCCATCCAATATCCAAGTTATAACCATACCATGATACCTAAAAACAACTGCCATAATAGTAACAATTACAGGCCTGATTATTGCACTAGAACTCAACAACCTAACCTCAAATTTAACATTAAAAAAACCAACCATGGCCTCATCATTTTCTACAATACTTGGATACTTTCCACCAACTATACACCGAATCCTGCCTATAAAAACACTATCTACAAGCTACAACATGTCCATACGTCTAATAGATCTTACATGAATAGAAAAAACCATTCCAAAAGCCACTTCAACAATTCAGATATCCATATCAAAAAACTTAAGTAACCAAAAAGGACTAATCAAACTTTATTTCCTATCATTTCTAATTTCACTTATATCAATTCCCCTCCTACTAATAATTTAATTTATACGAACAATTTCAATAATAACTATAACACCCATCAACAAAGTCCACCCAGAAACCACCATCAATCATGCAGAACAACTGTACAAAGCAGCCACCCCTGCACCCCCCTCCCCCATTAAACCTAACTCGTCACTATCATAAACAACCCAACCACCCATATCAGAATTATACTGTACCATAGGATCCAAATTATACTTATTAGAAGCATACACCACACCTATTTCTATAAATACGCTAAACATAAAAACACCTAAAACTAATCAACTTGACATTCAAGTCTCAGGAAACTCCTCAGTGGCCATAGCAGTAGTATAGCCAAACACAACCAACATACCACCTAAATAAATTAAAAACACCATAACACCCAAAAACGACCCACCAAACCCCAACACAGCCAAGCAACCACAACACCCACTAACAATTAAACATAAACCCCCATAAATAGGAGAAGGCTTTAACGACACACCCAAGCACCCCAACGTAATTAATGAACTTAAAATATAAATGTATTCTGTCATAATTCCTACATAGACTCTAACTATGACTAATGACATGAAAAATCATCGTTGTATTTCAACTATAGAAACTCTTAATGACAAACATACGGAAAAAACACCCACTACTCAAAATCATCAACGAATCATTTATTGACCTACCCGCCCCATCCAACATCTCATCGTGATGAAATTTCGGATCATTACTAGGAATCTGCCTAGTGATTCAAATTATAACAGGACTATTCCTAGCCATACACTACACATCAGACACATCAACAGCATTTTCATCAGTCACACATATCTGCCGAGACGTAAACTACGGATGGTTAATTCGATACATACATGCAAACGGAGCATCTATATTTTTCATTTGCCTTTTCATGCACGTAGGACGAGGAATATACTACGGATCATACACCTTTACAGAAACATGAAACATCGGAATTATCTTGTTATTTGCAGTTATAGCAACAGCATTTATGGGGTATGTACTTCCATGAGGACAAATATCTTTTTGGGGGGCCACAGTAATCACAAACCTCCTATCAGCTATCCCCTACATCGGAACAACACTAGTAGAATGAATTTGAGGGGGGTTTTCAGTAGACAAAGCAACATTAACACGATTCTTCGCATTCCACTTCATTCTACCATTTATCATTACAGCCCTAGCAGTTGTACATCTTCTATTCCTCCATGAAACAGGATCAAACAACCCATCAGGACTAAACTCCGACGCAGACAAAATTCCATTCCACCCCTACTACACTATTAAAGATATCCTTGGAGCTATTCTTATATTAATAGCTCTTATAATTTTGGTTTTATTTTTCCCAGATATTTTAGGAGACCCAGATAATTACACTCCTGCAAATCCACTCAATACTCCCGCACACATTAAGCCAGAATGATACTTCCTATTTGCCTACGCTATTCTACGCTCAATCCCAAACAAATTAGGAGGAGTAATTGCCCTAGTCTTATCAATCCTAATCTTAGCTCTCATACCACTCCTCCAGACCTCAAAACAACGAGGACTCACATTCCGCCCCATCACACAAACCCTATTTTGAATTCTAGTAGCTAACCTACTTATCCTCACATGAATTGGAGGACAACCAGTTGAACACCCATTCATCATAATTGGCCAACTAGCTTCTATCAGCTATTTCTCTATTATTATTATCCTAATACCAGCAGCAGGTATAATCGAGAACAACTTACTAAAATTTACCCATTGCTCCGATAGTATAAACCATTACTCTGGTCTTGTAAACCAGAAATGAAGAAATAATCTTCTCAGAGCATCAAGAAGGAAAGACTAACCCCCACCACCAGCACCCAAAGCTGGCATTCTAATTAAACTACTTCTTGTACATAATATTATTTAGTACATCATACATCTATGTATATCGTACATTAAATTAATTTCCCCTAGCATATAAGCATGTATTGTATATTAATGATATTAAGACTTAAAAAACAGTAGTGCATAAATGAATCAGAACATGTATATTAATTAATTAAATAATATTAATGCTTAATAGACATACCTGCGTTATCATACATACCCCATATAGTCATAAACCTTGCTTGTCCAAATGACTATCCCTGTCCCCATGGTATTTATTAATCTACCATCCTCCGTGAAATCAACAACCCGCCCACTGGTCCCCCTCTTCTCGCTCCGGGCCCATACCACTTGGGGGTGACTAATGTGAAACTTTATCAGGCATCTGGTTCTTTCTTCAGGGCCATAAATTTGTTCATCGTCCATACGTTCCCCTTAAATAAGACATCTCGATGTTAGCAAGCCTAATCAGCCCATGATCCACATAACTGTAATCCTGCGCATTTGGTATTTTTTATTTTTCGGGATGCTGTGACTCACCATAGCCGTCAAGGCATGAATATCACCTTATCATGTAGCTGGACTTCAAGTTCAAGCGCCATTTATCCACATAGGTAATCATCTACAATTGTTTAGTTAATGCTTATAGGATAGTTTAATTAATGCTTGTTAGACATATATTTAATTTATATAATAAATACTCTTATCAAACCCCCCCCTTCCCCCCACCTAAACCCTTCATCCATGACAAACCCCAAAAGCAAAGATTCCAGTCTAGGTTTTTCCACCATTCTAGTAATTTATCAAACAAGACTTAAATTTTAGTATTGGGAAAATTTTTATACATAGAACTTTTTAACTCTCCAAATTTAATAACACATAATTCTCTAAGTATT